TGGAATAAGCAAACTGGATTCCTTGTTGGTTAGTCAAATTCCAACGAAAACCACATAATTGAAAGCAATGAAATGTCCGAATTTGAGATTTATATGAGCAATAAACTAAGGTTTTGTTGTTATCGACCGTGGAATTCGACAGAAGCAATGAGAAATAGATACGAATAAAGCAGGATTAAGGGGGGAAATAAAAAAATAGTAGAGAAAAGTTATACAAAGTTATATACAAATCACTACCCCCCCCCCTTGGTATTTCTTTAATTGAATTTCGTTTGATTAGGTCGAAGTTCCTTAAAAACTTCTGCCTTCTTTAAAATATCCTGAACAGTTCCTGTAGGTTGAGCACCCTTTTCAAGGAAATACAGAATAGCAGGAACATTTAAATAAGTTTGATTCTTCAGTGGATCATAAAAACCCACTTTTCGAAGATCTTTTCCTTCTCTTCGGGATCGAACATCAATTGCAACGATTCGATAGACGGCTCATTGGGATAGATGTAGATGAACAATACCCCCCCTAGAAACGTATAGGAAGTTTTCTCCTCGTACGGCTCGAGAAAAAATGATTTGATTCGCAGTTTTGTCTATGTATGGAATTCTAATAAATGACAAATGAGCCTATAAAATCAATTAGACTATGATTTAAGTCTTTTTTTTTCGTCTTCCTTCCTGAAAATGAAAAAGAAACCATTCGTACTCATAACTCAAGTTGGATAACTCTCAAATAGCTTAAAGGAAAAAATCTTTAATCAATTTCATTTATTGAGTGGTCTTTACCCCCTTTTGTTTGTCTCGTTTAAAATTCTATTTTGATTCTTCAGTCTGATCCAGTTATTGAGACTACCGAGACAATTCAAATGGTGTTTCCTTGTTCTGGGATCCTTTATCTTTAGTTTAAATCATTGGGTTTAGACATTACTTCGGTGCTTCTTAATCCTTTCAAAATGGCAGCAACATACCCTTTTTTGTGATTTCTCTTTCTATCAAAGAATCCTACGGACAGTTGATTCCCGCGCGATACACTTTGGATCGAAAACCTTTGATCAATTCCAACAGTTTTTGCTTTTGAATTGGAAACTTGCTCAAATTGGATCCTTTCCATTTCTATATCGAAGATATATTTACGAAGTTGTTCCAATTTATTGATTGGCATTAACCCTAGATCCTTGCCCCCGAGAAATGAATTAATCCTTTCTACTCGAGCTCCATCGTGGACTATTTACAACCCAACAAAAAACGAAGGGTTCAAGTGGAACAGAACAAACGATGTCGAGCCAAGAGCACCTTCATTCCTATATAAATATTAAATATAAAATAGCGGATGTAAAAATCCACAACGGATCTGTCCTTCAAGTCGCACGTTGCTTTCTACCATATCGTTTCAAACGAAGTTTTACCATAACATTCCTCTAATTTGGAACCGGTATGAAATTGATTCAATCATGGAATCATGAATAGTCATTGGTTCAGTTGTACATAGACATCGTGTAATCTAGACTTTTTCTTCTATATATGATATGTGGAAAGATTTTTATGACGAAGTCTTAGCAAGACACCATCTTTAACATATATATAAAGAAATAGATAAACTAATAAATAAATAAGTTCTTTTTGAGTCTGCAACTTCAAGTGACTCAATAGGATAGATTGACCTATTTCCTACTTTTTGAGTACCAAAGATTCAACTTACAAGGAATCATTCGAAATAGTTTTCAAAACTATTTCGAATGGAAAAAGGTTCCTATTTAGACATCATTAAAAGATAAGTCTTTTTTTTAATCGACCCATCACTGATTTCAAATAGATAAATAGATCACAGAAAAGAAGAAAGAAATCCCATTTTTTTCATGAGATGGCTAAAAAACTGATGTAAGGTAAGATTGGAATCTTTATTCTTTTCATCTGATTGCAAAAATCAAAATCGAAAACATAGAGAGGGGTTTTCGTATCTATCAACTAGACTGAACAATTGTCACTGTTATAGATATTCTATAATACTAAATTTCACTAATTGGAGTTTCCAAAATTTAAGGGATCCCAAACCTTTTTCACAAAAACCGAAAGACTATTGTCATTGAAATAGAACGATACATACATATAAGCTAAACATTTTAAGCTAAACATTTCCATATTTTATATGTATTTTGTTTTACATGGGGTTGAGTAATATTTCAATAATCGAATCTTGTCATAAAGTGAATAAAAGGGATAGGATAAATCACCCCTGCCTCAATCCAATCGTTACATAGATTTACAATTCTTCATTATAGCCAAACAAAAAAAAGACCTAAATAAAATAAAAAACGAGATTCAAAGAAAATACATCGATTCCATAACATATAGAAATATGTTTTTGGATCATTTGTTAATGAGATTTGAACAGATATTCAAATTAATACTGATTATCTCCTATCCACTCCCCTATTCTTTCTATGGGAATGATAGAGCATAAAAAAAGGAATCCTGATCCGGTATGGGAAATTACCTGTCTAGTTACAAAGACAAACAATAAGTCCAAATTTAGTCAAGCTTTAGTCTAACCCACTAAAAGACTTAGTCCTATTGATTGAATTAAATTAGTACCAAGAACTCGCTCTTGTTTCGAATTGAGAGATCTCGAGAAAAAGAAAATTACTAATTAGACTCCCTCATTTACGAGATAAATAATAAGAAATAGGGAATATAGATTCTTTTGCATCTCGATTCAAAATACATCCATCATTGAAAATTCAAATAGATATGGGATGGGAAGTTTTTCCAAGTAACTAACTTCCCTAAATATCAAAGGGAATGAACATATGATGAAAAGCCCACCCAACTTTTTGGAATTCAAACTCTTTTGTTTTGATCCATGTTCTCAGCTTACCTGATAAAAAATAGATTTAGGTCCAGATGCGTGTCATTTGAACTCGATTCAGTTCCGTTTGTGAAAAAAGATATGATTCGTATAAGATAGAAAAGAATTGCATTCCATCTAAAATTAGACTTCAAAAAAAAGTTGTTCAAGAAAACAATTTTTTTTTTCTAAAATTCTAAAAAAATGGATATGGCTCTGGGACGGAAGGATTCGAACCTCCGAATAGCGGGACCAAAACCCGTTGCCTTACCACTTGGCCACGCCCCATTATCAATTTCTAATCTACACTAAGAAACAATAATATTGTTATTGGTTGTTTGTCAACTCCAGTCCAAATATCTATAGAATAGATTATTATTCTAGGATTTTAATCCATATAGATATAGAATTCAACTTAATTTATTGATCATTACATATAATTCAATTAAGATATTGTATGAAAGTATGATTTCTTCTATTCTCCTTTGAGAATTGGAGGATTTTTTATTGGGTGGGTTCAAAGAAAAAGAAGGATTTTTTGTATACCTTACTTCCTTTCTTCCTTTTTCCTTATATCAATAACTCAATCAAAATGCAATTATCTCCAATAACAAAATGTCTGTTATGCTTAATATCTTTAGTTTGATCTGTATTTGTCTTAATTCTGCCCTTTATTCGAGTAGTTTTTTCTTAGGCAAATTGCCCGAAGCCTATGCTTTTTTGAATCCAATCGTAGATGTTATGCCAGTCATACCTCTGTTTTTTTTTCTCTTAGCCTTTGTTTGGCAAGCTGCTGTAAGTTTTCGATGAGATCCTTAATAATATCCTAGAAAATTCATGATTTCTTCGAGAAAAAATTCTCTAACAATTGATAAAATCAGATAAGTTTTAGAGTCTGAACCCTCGATTCACGCATTGAAATTCTTGGATAGTCGCGGCTTACCCCATTTCCTCCTTTTTTTGACCCCTTTCCAGTGAAAGACCCTAACCCTATTATTATTATATTAATAATATTAGGGTCTCCCACAATATCGAATTTGGATATGAAAGAAATTTTTGTTAATGAAAAACTCTTATTCCAAATGAATTTCTGACAATTCATTTCTATTTCTAGAAAAACCTTATTTCTTGGTGTCAAAATAGGATATGTGGTATAAAAATGGAAGATCTATTCTCTTTTTTTTTTTTCAAAAAAAATCATCTTGGAGATTGTGTAATGCTTACTCTGAAACTCTTCGTTTATACCGTAGTGATATTTTTTGTTTCTCTCTTCATCTTTGGATTCCTATCTAATGATCCAGGACGTAATCCTGGACGTGAAGAATAAAATGCAAGGGTTTTTCCTTGGTTAATTTGAAAATTTTCTTAGGATTTTATCTATTCCACACGTTTAACTAAGATTTCAAAAATTTGCAAAAAAAAAAAAAAAAAGAAATAAATCAAGTCATCAACGGAACCGGAAAGAGAGGGATTCGAACCCTCGGTACGAATAACTCGTACAACGGATTAGCAATCCGACGCTTTAGTCCACTCAGCCATCTCTCCCAATTGAAAAAGAGAATTACTACATTACACATAATGTAAGGAGTCTTTCTTTCTCTATTCTATAGAGATATACAAATCAGGAATTTCTTTTAGATAAAGGAAGGGCTCGAACGAGCCTATAAATAAAAATAACGAAAAAAAAGAAGACATCTTTGTGTTGATTTTGTTCGAAAGGCCCTTCTTATTCTGATGGCCCGGCCTGGTCAGTACCTAGCCGGGCCCCTTTTTTTGTTCCAACGAATTATAGATAAATAATGATTTATTTTATTTGAACACAAAAATGCTTGTTATTTATTATATTCAATTGAATAGAAAATATTCAAGCAACAACAAAAAGAAGAAAGACTATTTACATTCTTTTTATTTTTCTATTTGAATTTTCGTTTCATTTTCGGAACTAAAAAAGAAACTATCTATTTTTCCACAATGCTTTTTTCTGTTATGATTTTAGTGTTTTTTGTGATCCGTAGCTATCAAAAATTCTTCAGCAAAAGAGAAAACTTTAGTTATTTCATTTTCAATTAAATGAACCCTCCTTTCAAAATCTCATTAAATTGGAAATCCCCCCCACGAAAAATCGCAACACTCTAATTTGGATGATTCTTTGATGATCCAATCCT